ATAGTTTTAGGTCCTTCTTTACCCCATAGAGACATTGAATAGAATGAGCTGCTTTTTTTGCCACTGTAATTTTGAAAATAAACGTTTAAATGTCCTTCAAAAGTAAGTAAATAGATCCGAAACATATAAAAAGCGGTTAATCCTGCCGTAGAATAAGCTATTATTGCAAAAATTGGTGAATACAACCAACTATCATTAAGAATTTCATCTTTGGACCAAAAACAAGCCAGAGGTGGAATACCACAAAGAGAAAGTGTACCTAATAAAAAAGACGTTTTTGTAATTGGTACATGTTTTCTTAAACCACCCATAAGAACCATATTCTGACTTTTATCTGGAGAATATCCAACAATAGCTTCCATCGAATGAATAATAGATCCAGATCCTAAAAACAACAATGCTTTCGAATAAGCATGAGTAATCAAATGAAATAAAGCAGCTCGATAAGAACCCATACCTAAAGCTAACATCATATAACCCAATTGAGACATTGTAGAATAAGCTAAACCTCTCTTAATATCTTTTTGAGCAAGAGCTAAAGTAGCTCCTAAAAATAATGTTATTATACCTATCAAAGATATTATATTTAATATGTAAGGTATAACTATGAAAAGAGGAAGAAGCCTAGCTACAAGAAAAATCCCTGCTGCTACCATGGTAGCAGCATGTATAAGAGCCGAAATAGGGGTAGGCCCTTCCATGGCATCGGGTAACCAGACATGAAGGGGAAATTGAGCAGATTTAGCAACTGCGCCGGCAAATAAAAGGAAGGCACAGAAAGTAACAAATAAAGTATTAACTTCATTATTATAAACCAAATTATTGAATATTTCAAACAAATCTCGAAATTCAAAACTACCTGTTATCCAATAAAAACCTAAAATTCCTAATAATAACCCAAAATCCCCGACACGATTAGTTACAAACGCTTTTTGACAAGCATTTGCCGCACTGGGTCGGGTGAACCAAAAACCTATTAATAGATAAGAACACATTCCAACCAATTCCCAAAAAATATAAATTTGTATTAAATTAGAACTAGTAACTAATCCCAACATTGAAGTATTGAAAAAACTCATATAAGCAAAAAATCTCACATATCCCCGATCATGAGACATATAATTGTCACTATAAATAAGAACAATAACCCCAACACTAGTGATTAATATTGACATAATAGAAGTAAGTGGATCAACCAAGGAGCCGAACTCTAAAGAAAAATCATTATTGATGGTCCAAGACCATACATATTGATAGACAGAATTGTTATTTAGTTGCTGAATAAAGAAATGGGCTGAAAAAAGCAAAACTATACTTAATAATAAAACACTCGGAAAAGCCCACATACGGCGAAGATTTTTAGTTGCCGTTGGAAAAAGTAGAAGCCCTGCTCCTATTAACATAGGAACTGGAAGTGGAATGAACGGTATGATCCATGAATATTGATATGTATATTCCATATAAAAATAAATAAAAAATTATCTTAATTAATTGTTTCTGATTCACCAGTTCTTATTTCTTTTCTTTTGAAAGCGGTCGATTAATAAAAAAATTTTTATATATAAAATAAAACTTAAATAGAATTTTCCAGCCTTAATTTTTCGTAATCTTTTCAAACTACTTCAAATATTTCAAATGAAGATGAAGAATTAGGGTTAGTCAAATGATATGAAGAAGTTACGAGTGAAAAATAAATATGTACTTTAATTTATTATTAGTTTATTATTAAATTTATTATTAATATTGTTAATATTGAATTGAATTATTAATATGAAATTAAAATTTTTAAATAAAATTTTATGAAGATAAAAATAAAAACGAAAAATTGCAATTTCGATCTAATTATTACGTATTACAATAATTTATTTATACCTATAGAACAAGGATAAATAATGACAGCAAAAAAGTAGTTAATAGGAATCATAGGGCCCGTAACTTGACTCATAAAACCTATTTCCCATAAAAAAACCTATTTATTGCAGTTTGGTTCGGTTATTCCCAATCATTAACTAATGCTTATAGATGTCTTTCACATCCAACCGATGAACCTATTATAATTTAAATAATTTAAAAATGGCAGTTCCAAAAAAGCGCACCTCGAGTTCAAAAAAACGTATTCGTAAAAATATTTGGAAAAGGAAAGGGTATTGGGCAGCATTGAAAGCTTTTTCGTTAGCGAAATCGCTTTCTACCGGTAACTCAAAAAGTTTTTTTTGTGTGACAAATAAATAATCAAACAATAGACTAAATAATGTGAATCGGTCTAATTTTTGTTAGAATGTATTTCTAAGGTTTTTTTTCTAAAATTTAAAAGTTATCAAGACTATAAATAATATTAATCTAATAATAATAGATAATAATCTAATAATAGATAATAATCGAAATTACTATTTTTTTTTTTATTAAAAAAAAATTATTTACATTCTCTAATGTTTTAACCTGATCAATAACAATATAAAACGGTATTTTTGTTTGAAAAAGGAATAAACGCAAGTACAAGGTTTCACCTTTTGTTTTGGTATGTTTTATCATTTTCAAGATGGGGATTCTCACCTTCCCCATCGACTTGACTCGATAATCAATTTATTTTTTAGTTCGATCCATGGATCGAAGTCAAAGGAGACCATAAAGTAATAAACTACGAAACGAAAAACCCCGTTGTTACTTAAGTTAAAAAAAGGAATACTCTAAATAAAATAAATAATAAACAAAAGATAAGATTATAAGAATAATTTATTAACGAAAACGTTTAGATTAAATGCCTAATTTTGAAACAAATTTTTAGTCATCAATTTTGATGTTTTCTAAAAAAAATATTGAATAAATCCCCTCAATCTCGACAATTGAATAAAAACAGGTTATTATGATTTCGAATAAGCCGCTATGGTGAAATCGGTAGACACGCTGCTCTTAGGAAGCAGTGCTAGAGCATCTCGGTTCGAGTCCGAGTGGCGGCATGGCTTTTTCTAAAAGAGTAAGCCCTATAATGAATTCAATTCGCTATTTCAATTCCTATAATGGGGGCCCCCTTTTTAATAAATTTTATGATATTTTCAACTTTAGAGCATATATTAACTCATATATCCTTTTCGATCATTTCAATTGTAATTACAATCCATTTGATAACTTTATTTGTCGATGAAATCGTAGGACTATATGATTCATCAGAAAAGGGGATGATCGCTACTTTTTTCTGCATAACAGGATTATTAGTTACTCGTTGGGTTTATTTTGGGCATTTACCATTAAGCGATTTATATGAATCATTAATTTTTCTATCGTGGGGTTTTTCCATTATTCATATGATTCCGTATTTTAAAAAACAGCAAACCCATTTAAGCGCAATAACGGCGCCAAGTGTTATTTTTACTCAGGGTTTCACTACTTCAGGTCTTTTAAATGAAATGCATCAATCCGCAATATTAGTACCGGCTCTCCAATCGCATTGGTTAATGATGCACGTAAGTATGATGGTGTTGGGCTATGCAGCTCTTTTGTGTGGATCATTATTATCACTAGCTCTTCTAGTTATTACATTTCGAAAATTCATAAGGATTTTTAGTAAAAGCAATAATTTATTAACTCAGTCGTTTTCCTTTGGTGAGATTCAATACGTGAATGAAAGAAACAATGCGTTACAAAGCACTTCTTTGATTTCTTCTCAGAATTATTACAGATATCAATTAATTCAACAATTGGATCGCTGGAGTTATCGTATTATTAGTTTAGGATTTATACTTTTAACCATAGGTATTCTTTCGGGAGCAGTATGGGCTAATGAAGCGTGGGGATCTTATTGGAATTGGGATCCAAAAGAGACTTGGGCATTTATTACTTGGACCGTATTTGCGATTTATTTACATATTCGAACAAATAAAAATTACGAAACTGTAAATTCTGCAATTGTGGCCTCAATGGGCTTTCTTATAATTTGGATATGCTATTTTGGGGTTAATCTATTAGGAATAGGGTTGCATAGTTATGGTTCATTTATACTACCATCTAATTGAATTGAATAAAGTACTTAACAACCAGAAACCTACGGCAGCATACGTATATATATGAAACCCTTATATAAACCATCAAGAACCATTTGAATCATTCCATATTCCATTACTTGATTCAAATGGTTCTCGAAAATGTCAAAAATATCTGGTTATATGGTTATAATAGAATTCCAACCTTTTTATTTAACTTAAAAGCAGAAATCAGAAAAGACTTTTTTTGTACAATGAACGATTTTAAAAATCATCGGATTTAAAATTTTGATTTATTGACAAAAACTATCTATAAAAAAAATTTGATAGAATAGCTTCGGCCTTGTCAACTGATAATGAGAAAACGAAATCGGGATAAATACCAATACCTATTACAGGTAAAAGGATAGAAATCGAAATAAATAACTCTCGCGGTCCAGAATCAAAAAAATAAGAATTTGGGGCATTAAAAAGCTTGTATCCATAGAACATCTGGCGTAACATAGATAATGAATAAATAGGAGTTAATATCATTCCAATTGCCATTACAAAAGTAATTAATATTTTTGTCATTAAAAGATATTTTTGGCTAGTAAGTATTCCAAAAAAAACTATCAATTCGGCAACAAAACCGCTCATGCCCGGTAATGCAAGCGAAGCCATTGATAAGATACTGAAAGTCGTGAATATTTTTGGAATTGAGATAGCCATTCCGCCCATTTCGTCGAGATAAACAAGTCGTATTCTATCATAACTCGTTCCGGCCAAGAAAAAAAGCGCAGCGCCAATAAATCCGTGAGAAATTATTTGTAAAATAGTCCCATTGAGCCCTGTATCGCTTATAGAACCAATTCCTATAATTATGAAACCCATATGAGATACAGAAGAATAGGCTATTCTTTTTTTTAAATTACGCTGGCCAGGAGATGTTAAAGCTGCATAGATAATTTGAATTGTGCCGACTATCATCAACCAGGGAGAAAATATAGAATGGGCGTGGGGTAATAATTCCATATTGATTCGAATCAACCCATATGCTCCCATTTTTAATAAGATTCCGGCTAAAAGCATACAAGTACTATAATGTGCCTCTCCATGGGTGTCTGGTAACCATGTGTGTAGGGGTATGATCGGTGATTTGACAGCAAAAGCAATAAGAAATCCAATATAGAATATTATTTCCAGTGCTACAGGATATGATTGATTCGCTGATGTTTCAAAATTTAATGTCGGTTCATTGGAGCCGTATAAACCAATACCCAGAACTCCTATTAATAAAAAAACAGAACCTCCGGCAGTGTACAAAATAAATTTTGTAGCTGAATACAAACGTTTCTTTCCCCCCCACATGGATAGAAGTAGATAAACGGGAATTAATTCTAACTCCCACATGATGAAAAAAAGTAAAAGGTCTTGAGAAGAAAATGGTCCTATTTGACCGCTATACATTGCTAACATTAGGAAATGGAATAGTCGGGAATCTCGAGTAACGGGCCAAGCCGCTAAAGTAGCTAAAGTTGTAATAAATCCTGTCAGTAAAATGGGTCCTATAGAAATTCCATCTATTCCCAATCTCCAGTAAAAATCAAAAAAATCGATCCATTTATAATTCTCCGTTAGTTGCATTAACGGATCATCCAATTGGAAACGATAACTGAATGCATAGGTTGTTAGAAGGAGTTCTATTATGCATATACATAAAGTATACCACCGTATTACCTTATTTCCTCGATGAGGAAGAAAGAAAATTAAGGAACCCGCGGATATTGGCAAAACTACAACTAGCGTTAACCAAGGAAAATTATTCATAGTAAAAACAAAATAAACTTGGACCAGAAAAACCCGTGCTCGAAATAAATATATTTTGAGCGCGGGTTTTTGTCGATAAAGGTAAAAAAATCAAATGTATTCGAGTAGGGTTTTCTGGAACGTATTAATAAGCTAGACCCATACTGCGAGTTGTTTCATGCCATAAATAAACGCGAACACTCAAGAAATCCGTTGGACAGGCGGATTCACATCTCTTACAACCGACACAGTCCTCTGTTCTTGGAGCAGAAGCGATTTGCTTAGCTTTACATCCGTCCCAAGGTATCATTTCTAATACATCGGTTGGGCAAGCTCGCACACATTGAGTACACCCTATACACGTATCATAAATCTTTACTGAATGTGACATTGGATCTATAAATTTTTAAACGTCAGAAATTTTCGATCTAGTAAACTTGTAAATGAATCATATATTTAGACACCAGATGAATCAATAATTTACCAGAAATTTTGAAGCAATTTACTTCTGGATCGACCCGTGCGATAGAGCCAAGATACTTTGATTTCTTAAATTTTCGAAAAAAAAAATATGAATTAAATTTAATGTATGGTCATGTTAATTCGAATTTATAAATATTGTAATTTCTATGATTAATACTACTTATTCAACAAATTCGATTGATTGATACGAGTTGATTTTCTGTTACGATAAATTGACGAAACAATAGCCAGTCCAATAGCTGCTTCAGCGGCGGCAATAGCTATAACAAAAATTGAGAAAATATTTCCTTTTAATTGCCGGCTATCAAAAAAATCAGAAAATGTTACGAAATTAATATTAACTGCATTTAGTATAAGTTCAAGACACATAAGGGCTCTAACCATATTTCGGCTAGTGATCAAGCCATAGATACCGATAGAAAATAAGTAGGCACTCAAAACAAGTACATGCTCGAGCATCATTGACTAACTCCTGATCAATTTTGATTCATTTCAATATGAACTGAACAACAATTCAACAGATTCAATTGACTAGAATATAAAGTGCGGAACAAAGGAATATGTTGTATTAGTAATATAATAGATTAGATAAAATAATTTATATTTTGACTTTTAGACATAACCAATTTTAAAATTGAAGATAAAAAAATGTAATAACACAGAACAGAGTTTAATTTTGATTACTGTTGCTAATTCTAGAGATTTATTACTGGCGCGCTACGGCAATTGCGCCGATTAAAGCGACTAAAAGAATTATCGAAATGAATTCAAATGGAAGAAAAAAATCTGTTGATAAATGAATTCCAATTTGTTGACTATTACTTATCAAATCTTGCTCTATAATCTGGTTTGATCTTGTAGTCCAAATAATCCCGTACCATGACGTATCCGTAATAGTAATCATTAGTAAAACAAAAATACTTGTACAAACAGGCAAAGTAATCCCAGCCCCCACAGTCCAAAGATTAAAATCTTTGTAATATTCTGAACCATTCATAAACATCACAGCAAATACAATTAAAACATTTATAGCTCCCACGTAAATAAGAAATTGTGCAGCAGCTACAAAATAAGAGTTTAAAAGAATATAGAATAAGGATATACAAACAAGAACCAGTCCCAACGAAAAGGCAGAATAAATGGGGTTGGTAAATAATACCACACCTATACCCCCTAGTATAAGACCCGATCCCAGAAAGATTAAAAGAAAGTCATGTATTGGTCCAGGCAAATCCATTATATGTAAAATAAGAGATAAATAAATCTAAATGTTTTTCATGACTTTATTGAGACCCGACCAGAGTTTTTTTTTTTTATAATTTTTGAGAAATCCCTAATTAAATCCTAAGAGATGTGACTCAATGTAGGTACAATTGTTGGGCTAATTTTATTCTTTATCTGAATCTGAAGGAATAGTTCTAATCCGAAATTTTGTATTTCGAAATATATCGAAATATATACAGATATATTAATTAATCAATTTTCAATCAAAATTAAGACTCGATTCTTATCAACCAATCAATAGGTGGAATTTGTAGTTATTGACCAAACAAAATGAAAGAACCCCGAATTTCTTTAAATTAGATCAAAACCGAACCTTAGTATTGTTAAAGGAATTGAAAATTATTCGGGAATCAAGAGGTTTACTTATTTTTTATTTGAGTCGAATTAAAAATTGTTCGAATTGTATAATCGTCAATTACTGACATTGGTAAACGACCTAAAGCAATTTGATTATAATTTAATTCGTGACGATCATAAGTAGAAAGTTCATATTCTTCAGTCATTGATAAACAATTTGTTGGACAATACTCAACACAATTACCACAAAATATACAGATTCCGAAATCAATACTGTAATTAAGTAATCGTTTCTTTCGAATATCTGTTTCCAATTTCCAATCAACAACGGGTAGATCTATAGGACATACCCGAACACATACTTCACAAGCAATACATTTATCAAATTCAAAATGAATTCGACCACGGAAACGCTCCGCGGTGATTAATTTTTCATAAGGATATTGAATAGTTACGGGTAAACGATTTGCGTGAGATAAAGTAATTATGAAACTTTGACCAATGTACCTTGCAGCCCGTACTGTTTGTTGACCATAATTCATGAACCCAGTTACCATAGAAAACATATCGTGAATATATATATGAATAATTTTATGTGTGTTTATTTCTCTTGTTTGAGACAAGTTATGAATATAGAATATTCCTTTACAGCGAAAATAGTTGGAAAGAAGTTGTTAATAATAGATTACCGAGAGAGATCGGTAAAAGAAATTTCCATCCAAGATTTAATAGTTGGTCCATTCTTAGCCTCGGCAAAGTCCATCTTGTTGTGATAGGAATGAATAAGAACAAATACGTTTTAGTTAATGTAATTAATATACCAATCGTCGCTCCAAAGACTCCACCCAGTTTATTTATTTCAAAAAACTCAGAAACATATATGTCTGGAATAAAGATATTCCAACCCCCGAAGTAAAGAACTGTTACAAATAATGAAGAAACTAATAGGTTTAGATAAGAAGCAACATAAAATAAACCAAATTTGATACCCGAGTATTCGGTTTGATAACCTGCTACTAATTCTTCTTCTGCTTCTGGTAAATCAAAAGGTAATCTCTCACATTCTGCTAGGGAAGAGATGAGAAAAATGATAAACCCTATAGGTTGACGCCACAAATTCCACCCCCCAAAACCATATTTTGATTGCGCCTCAACTATATCAATTGTACTTGAACTGTTAGATAATCATAGTCGGTGATATCATCACTGTTACCATCGCTATTACAGAACCGTACATGAGATTTTCACCTCATACGGCTCCTTGAAGGCCATAAATAAATCTAAGGACCGGGTAAGTATTATTTTATCTTGATATGTTTGTAGGATGGATAAGGTCAAATTTTATTGGACGGTCCAAAATTAGACCAATAGAATTCTGTCTGTTATAATTATTAGTTTTATATAATTATTATTTTAATAATAAAACAAAACAAAGTACTTTTGAATTGATCTCATACCTTCTTTAATAATTTCAATTATTCTTTGTTGAGTAATAATTTAATTCTTCAATAAAATACTTCTTGTAGAAATATAACTAACCCGTCGTTTTTACTTACGAAAAAGAGTTCCATATTAATTCATGAATTATGATACATATTCTATATATATATGAATATGGAAAAGGATAAAAAAGATATTTTTTTTTTATTGGAATTGGGTTTCTTTCTCTTTTTTTTTTTCGTTTCTATTCTTCTTTCTATTTCTTAAAAAAAGAGGGCTTACAAAATAAAGGATTTTTTCGTTCCCAATAGTTATGTATTTAATCGGTGGATAGGAGCATACTCTGGATTGGAATCGTGCCTTGGGGAGTACTGCCTAATAATTTCTACCAACTTTAAGCCCCAATTAGTATTCGTTGTTTGTATATTATGTAAAAATGTCCTTTTGGATAATTTACATAATTTCCATTTCCATTACAAATCCGTTACATATCTTGGTGTTTCTAACCACCCACTCGTTTTTGTTCAACCCCCCGCTATGATAATACACGTATGTTAAGTTAATACATACAAATGATAGTGAAAACTCAATACGGTGGAGCTTTTGAGCCCGCTTCAAGTCAGGATGACTAATCAACCAATCTTGGGGTAAACGATTTATTATGTTTATTTCCGTTTAACTCTTTAACTCTTATACATGGAAAATGAGACTCAATATTTTTACTGCGAATTTATATATTCTAAATTATATAATATATATAAGCTGTTTTCTTTCACTCATATAACTATTTGATTTAATTCTTCAATCCTAATAAGGAATAAAAAAAAAATGAAGATATCTAACTCTACTCAACTCATCCCACCGCTTTCCTAGAAAGGAAGAGTCGAGAAAGGTTTATGTCTATATATCAACGAATCACACGTAGAGATATTGATAACACACATAAGGTTAATGGTATTTCATAACTAATTGATTGAGCAGCAGCTCGTAGACCACCTAAAAAGGAATATTTATTATTTGACCCGTATCCTGACATAAGAAGTCCAATGGGAGCAATACTTGAAATGGCAATCCATAGAAAAACCCCAATATTGAGATCCGCTAAAACAAGGCGATAACCAAATGGAACTACTAAAAAGCTTACTAAAATGGATATAACTGCTATGGATGGACCGATACTGAATAAACGAGTATCCCCTCTAGATGGAAAAAGATTTTCTTTGAAAAGAAGTTTTGTCCCATCTGCTAGAGCTTGAAGAACTCCCAAAGGGCCGGCGTATTCAGGTCCAATACGTTGTTGTATTCCCGCGGATATTTCTCTTTCTAACCATACAATTACCAGTACGCCTAGTGTAATTCCCAATACAAGAGTCAAAATAGGAATAAGTAACCATATAATTCCATAAACCCCTTTTAAAAATTCCAGTCTAGAAAAAGAATCGATTTCTAGTGTATCAATTATCATTTCAACGATCAACTTCTCCCATAATGATATCTATACTACCTAGTATTGTCATAATATCAGCCAATTTCATTCTTTTAACTAACTGAGGAAGAATTTGCAAATTAATAAAACCCGGCGGTCGAATTTTCCATCTCCAAGGAAAACCACTCCGGTCCCCTATCAGAAAAATCCCCAATTCTCCTTTTGGAGCTTCGACTCGTACATAAAGTTCTTGTTTCGGCAATTCAAATGTAGGAGAAGGTTTTTTACTAATAAAGCGATATTCAAAATCATTCCATTCTGGATTCCTTTCTCTATCAAAGTATCGGATTTCTAAATTCTCATATGGTCCCCCCGGAATTCCTTCAAGAGCCTGTTGAATAATTTTTATGGATTCCGTCATTTCACCAATTCGTACTAGATAACGAGCCAATGAATCCCCTTCTTTTTGCCACTGTACTTCCCAATCAAATTCGTCATAACACTCATACTGATCAACTTTACGAAGATCCCATTGTATTCCGGACGCTCGCAGCATTGGTCCTGATAAACCCCAATTTATTACTTCCTCTCGACCAATAATGCCTACCCCCTCGACTCGTTCTAAAAAAATAGGATTGCGTGTAATAAGTTGTTGATATTCAGCAACCCTTATTAAAAAATAATCGCAAAAATCCAAACATTTATCTATCCAGCCATGAGGAAGATCAGCCGCTACCCCTCCGATCCTAAAATAATTATGCATCATTCTCATACCGGTGGCAGCTTCGAATAGATCATATACTAATTCTCTTTCTCTGAAAATATAGAAAAAGGGAGTCTGCGCACCAATATCCGCCATAAAAGGGCCAAGCCATAACAGATGAGAAGCTATACGACTCAACTCCAACATAATTATTCTGATATAGCTGGCTCTTTTAGGTACTTGAATATTTCCCAGCTGTTCCGGTCCATTTACCGTTATTGCTTCTGTGAACATAGTAGCTAAATAATCCCAACGTGTTACATAAGGCAAATATTGTATAATTGTTCGGTTTTCCGCAATTTTTTCCATCCCTCGGTGTAAATAACCCAATATTGGTTCACAGTCAATAACATCTTCACCATCTAGAGTAATGATAAGTCGAAGAACACCATGCATTGATGGGTGGTGGGGACCCATGTTGACTACCATGAGGTCTTTTCTTGTAGCTGGTATATTCATAGGTTTTTCCTTAATTCATTTTTTCATGAATTGCTGAAAACGAAAAAAAGTTCATTCAAATTCAAGATCTAATAAATCAAATAATTCAAAATGCTTCTTCAAATTAACGAGTTTTTGATTCCCGAATATCCAACCGAGTAATTAATTCTTTATAACCTATTCTATTTTTCTTTGACAAATAAGATAGCAGTCGTTGGCGTTTTCCCAAAATTTTACGCAGACCTCTCTGAGATAAATAGTCTTTTTTGTGTAATTGTAAATGTGAAGTAAGTCTTCGTATCCTATTGGTGAAACTAAATATTTGAAATTCAACAGAACCCCTGTTTTCTTCTTTTTCTTCTTGTGAAATAACTGAGATGAATGAATTTTTTACCATAAAAGAAAACCCCTTCTTTATTTTAAGATATTTTGATTGATAGATATCTTTATTGATCAGTAATAATAATGTCGCTTGTTTTAGTTTGGTATAGACAATAATCTTAATTTCGCTTTAATTTCGAATTTGATTAAATCAATCCGATTTTAATTTCAAAATTCGATTTGAAAAGGTATACAAAAGGCTTATTATTTTCCGTACTCCAAAAAAATAAAAACGTAGTCCTAAAATCAGAAGATTTTATTGATTCATTTCTTTTCTAGATCGAATTGATATGTCATTGAATTAGTATCATGTATCAGAATGGAATGTAAGACAATGAATGTGTGCACCTTTTTGTCGTCATAGACCCGCTGCGATATGAGAAAGATAGCAAAAATTTACTATTAATGAATTTTCAATCGCGGATACATGTGTATCCTTACCATACCGAAACGACTGCCGTTATTGCTATCAAACCAATACCGATTCATACAAGCTAAATCTTCTAATCGATAATTGGGCCACAGAAATAACTTTAATTTAATCAGTTTCCTTTTATATCCTTTGCTTTTATCCAAAACCTGATGGTTTACCTTATTCCCATTCCCTAATGCTGAATTTTTATGGATATCATTTCTATTCCTAAAATTGAAACAAATTAGAATTCTAAATTCTCTCCGAAATCTCGGTGATAAAAGATTTTCAGGAACAAACAAATCATAATGATTTTTATCTCTATTTCCAGTCATCTTTTTATATTTGGTAATTACTTCATCAGAATTCTTATCAACATCGGTTTTTTCTCGGTATTTTTGATTAATTTTGTGTTTACTTTGATGAACCAATGAAATACCAATGGTTTGATACATAATAAATTGCCCATCATTTTTTATAGATAGACGAATTGGTTCAATAATCAAAATTCCTCTTTTGATGAATTCCGTAAGAGTTAAATTTTTTTGAATCATCAGAATATCAAGACTCATTTCTCCCCTTTGAATAGAGGATATAGTTATTTCTCGTGGATTTATCAGTCTAAGCAGGAGACAATATACTTTGATGTTATTGATTATTTTTTTATTTAAAATATCATCCCATCGCAATTGAAAATGAAAATACCTTTTTAGTAAGAAATCAAACTCCGCTTTTGTTTTTGTATTGTTCTTGTATTGCTTTTTATTATTATGTTTTTTCATGTCCGAGTCCGTATAATCTTCTTCAACATCTTTTTCTTGGTTTGAAAGAGTAGATTCAAGGTTTGCTTGGTACACGGATTCTTTTTGCTCTTTATTTCGTTTTTTTAATTCAAGAGATTTTTTTTCATTGGAGGGTATTGATATAAAAGTATCTTTTTTTTTATTTCCAGCAATACTTTTGTTTTCAATATCAGTAGCGTTTTCATTTATATTAGAATCTAAAAGAAGTAATTTTTTTGGTATAACCCACGGTTTAGTTTTATACAAATTATAAAATATAAAAAATTCTGGGAAGAACCAACGTTCAAGATTTGATATGGGGTGATTTAATATTTCTTCATTCATTCCCATCCAATCCAAAAAACTTTTTTCATTGGATAAATTAATTTCTTGATCTTGATGAATCGTGAGATAAAAAAAATTTTGCTTTTTTATTTTCTCAATTATTTGATAATTATTAAATTTAGCCTTAGTAGATTTTTTATTACTGCTTGGGTCAGTATCAATATTGATCCAAGCTTCGATATCTATTTTGTTTCTAAGACAAAAATGGATAATTCTCCAATCAAAATATTTTCTATCCAGATTTTTCTCCATATCTCTAATACCATCTTGTACTCGATCATTATTGATAGGGATAATAGGAATACCTTCCATCATATAAAAAGATTTTCGTTTATTTGTGTTGGAATTCGAAAAAACTTCTTGGTTATTTTTTACGTGTAATGAGAATTCATAAATTGAAGAGTACTTCGTATCTTCAGAATTAATAGATTTATATGCTAACCGATCATATCTATATTGTTTTTTAAAATTCTCTTTTTCATCCAGTAATGAAGCCATTTCAAAAATTTTTCGTTTTTCGTAGTGACTAAATTTCATTTTTTTAGATGAGTTGCCTAAATCCTTATTTTGATTCATCCAGTGGTGATTGAATCTATTTCGCCATTTTTGTGGTACTAGTCTAGACCACCTAATGTGAGATATATCATATTGATAATGATTCCTTAACCAATTTATCCATTGACTTATTCCAGAATTCTGACGATTCTTATGTCTTAATTGAGAAAGAAAAAGTTCTTGTGTTCCAACAAAATAACCCCTTATTTCATTCTTAATAAATGGGGCTGCTCCATTATATTGAAAGACAGATTTTAACTTATAAAAATCGAAATTAAGAAATTGGGTTTGTGAAAGTTTGTAAAATACATAGGCTTGTGAAAAGTAGGATAAGTCACAAAAAGTATTTGAATTCTTATTACTAATATTCGTATTATATACTGCCTTTTTTATAGTCGAAATAAAGTGAATTAAACTTTGATTTGTTTTATCCATTTTTTCTTGATTTGTTTCATTATTGGTAATGTATTTATTAATAATTTTTTTTATTGATTCAAGAAATGGTTGTGTATTGATCCTAGGACTATGAATGATCCACAGAAAGATATTTGTGTATATCCTTTCACTGAAAAATTTTATAAAAAAATGTGATTTGCGTATTAGTCGAGCATTTTTTCTTTTTACTATCTGCCAAATATTTTTTTTTGATTCCAACCTTTTATCATCATCACTTATTTTGTTTTTGTTAGAATGAATATTTCGATCCGGAATTAGAAATCCGCCCTTTTTTTCATTTGTAATTTTTTCTATTTGATTTATGATCGTGTTTGTTCTATCCGTTAGATCCTGCATTTTTTTTTCTGTCAACGAATAATTTGTCCAATTCTGAGGTATAGTTTCAATGGACGATGGTATAGTTTCAACGGACGATTCATGAATCATCAGATTACTTATTATCAAATCTTTTTTAGTTTTACTCAATTCATATACTTTTCTTTTTCTCAATCCAAATAATAATAATAGAATTTTATTTATTTTTGAGAGTTCTTTTTTTATTTCTTTTAAAAATAGAATCCTTTTAATGACCCATTTTTTTATTTCTTTTGAAACATTTAGAAACAATTTTGTTTTTTCTTTAAAAATTTTTAGAATTAGAAAGAATTTATTTTTCAATTTTCTAATTTTTCTTTTGAGTTCTTTAAAAATGGGTTCAAAAAATGAATGTTGTTTTCTGGGAGAATCAAAAGGGAATTCCGCTTCCATTCCAAAAATTGTTAAAAAACAAGAATCATTTTTTGAATCTTTATTTTTCATTGGATCATTATAAGGGGCTCGTGGGTTAGATCTATGCCAAGGTTTCAGACGAAAAGGAAATAGGATTTTAATCTGAATACCGTCTGTTAACCAGTTTTTTGGAAATTCTTTTTCTGATAATTGAACACCGTTATAGGTGCATTTAACATACATTTCTCGATTCCAATCTTTAAAATCCTCGGACCATTCGGGAAATTGAAACAATAGCATACGGGCGGTGTTTTTAACTATTATCAATGAAGGCAATATAATATATTTTCTAAGAATCGATTGGGTTACTAACAAAAAACCTCTTATTACTTGAGCAAGTAAAATACTATCCCAGGCTTCCGCTATTTCTATACGTACCTTTTCCTTTCTTTTGGCTTCCTCTTTTTTATACTCTTCTCTTTTTTTCTCACTTTCTTCTGTAGTTTTCTCTTTAGAATCCGAAATTTTGAGTTCTGTGTTTGTCCACATACCATTTCTCAAAATTAGGTTTATACGTTCGGAAATATCAAAAGAAAAAATGGGGGATTTATCTATTCGGTCCAAAAAGAGGGGGGAATGCACATCTGCCTCAAAGAATTTCCAAGTAACTATTTTACGTCTTTGAGCACGCACAGAGCCTTTGATTAGGTCTCGACGAAAATCCGATTGTTGTGAATAACGTATCAAAGCTACTTCGTCTGGTTGATCAGTATTATTAGTTTCTTGGGTATTACTATAAGTATCAGTATTCTGTTGGTTATCAGTAAAAATAACTACACGTTTTGCTTTTCTTGAGCGAATCTGATGATTTTCTACTCCACTTTCCGGGTTTTCTCCCTCCTGTTGTTCCAAATCGTTAATTAATTTGTATGACCATCGAGGGACTTTTTTATGGATTTCTTTTAGTGCAATAGATTTTTTTTTTATCGTTTTCTCATTTGGAAGAGTTATATCTGCATCAAATAAAAATTTGAAAATTTTGATTCTATCTTCTGAATCAATTCTTACTTGTTCGTGTTCAGGAACTAAAAAAGGTCTTTTAAAATTTAAACTTGATGTTGATTTTACAGCAAATTCATTGATTAAGTTCAATAAATAATCCATTTGCTTTACATATGTTTTTCTATCAAATAGATTTAGTTTTTGTTCAAATTCTAGGCGATTAATAATAAGAAGGATACTATGAATCTTATTTATCAAAAACCTTTCCATATAATTTTTTCTAGAAATTTCATTTTTAATTGATAGTGAAAACAATTTTTTGATTCGTCCACGATAGGGTCCATTTAAGAAAGGATCGTATATTTTTGGTAAATATTCTTTTTTAGTCTTATCATTACACAACCGAGTTCTTTTTTCGAGTACATTCAAAACAACAGATTCTTTAGTGAGAGTTTGAGCTAGGTTTTTATCTAGGGTTTTTACTCTATTTATAAAATTTTTGCTTATATTTTTCTGTTTATGTTCATTGGTATAACTCCACTGATTATAAAATTCATTAGAGGGGGCTTTTTCCTTTGGGAACAGAGATGTCTTTCTTTGCATCATTTCCAAAAAAGTTGCCAAACTGGGGGGGTACGTAAAAGCTATTCTTTCTTTTCCATCACTTTGACATGTATAAAAAAAATATTGTGACATTTCAGTTCTTACAGCATTTTCAAATCGATTGTTTTTTATATATCGTAAGGGGCGCTTCCATCGTTTAGGGTCGAAAAGAATAGCTACAACCGGTTTTTCAAATTGGAAGAGATCCTTTTTTTCTTTAAATATTTGTAACTTCGAATTTTCTTGTTCTTGAGTCCCATCCAGATAATAAGTTTCATAAGCGGGTCTATTTTTATAGCGTGTCTCTTTAAAGTAGAATTCATCCTTTGTTTTTTCCTTTCCATTCACTCGGATCTCTTC